ATTTCCACGACTCTACCGCCCAGTCAATTCTGTTCCACTTAATCCCTCTTTCATGGCCACATATCTTTACGGCTAAGGAATGGGAAATCTTTCTCCTGTTACATGAATCCAATTTTCAGTTCATCCGGGAAAATCCATCTTTTTCTAAACAATGTCTTTGTCATTTGATCCAACAGCCTTCCGTTAGATAGGAACAGATTTGATAAGTACTGATAACTCGCGGATTGAATATTAGAACGGAAAGATCTATTATATAATGAACTAATGGTTCTAAGCCGTCTCCGTCTCTGGCGATTAATAAAAAATTCGAAGTACTTTTCTTTCGGTTTCTTGCTAAACCCGCGTTTATATAGAGTCTCCCTTTGGGAAGTCAGAAGAAGCCCCTTTGACATCTCTTCATCTGTAAAGAATTCTCGATGTGAAAACAGAAAGACAGAGAGCTCATCGTTGAATATGTAAAAGAGTGGATCTCCAGGGTCCCAAATGAATTGGCCTTTTCTAAAAAAGACTTGTTCTTTGGAAGATCTATCTCGTCCCGGGTACTCCACGGTTTCACTCTGCAAGAACTCCCAATCATTCTCTTGAAGCTCCTCCTCTTCATCATATCCATCATCCCCTTCACCATAAAATGCATAATCAAAATATTCATCATTAACTTCATCAGAAATGATCGGCTTGCCCCGAAATGACCTGGCCCAATAGGGAAATTCCAATTCATTGGGCCTTTCGATCCAATCAAATAGAAAGCCCCAAGATTGCCATATTCTAGGAGCCCAAACTATGTGATCGACTACATCCTCCGCTAACTGTTGCGGGTCGGTGCCTTCTGCCCATTCTTTAAACTCCGATTCATAGAGAAATCTACGATCAAAGATAGAACGAGATCCATTTTCCACCATCTCTAAGGGATTCCTTGGTTCGGGCCGAAGAAGCGAGGATCCCACCAGAGCGCCTTCTACTACTTCTAATAGGCCATCAACTAGATCAGAATCCGTCTCAACGAGTCTATAAGAAGTGATCCAATTTTTTTCATCGGGTCCGGGTAGAGACCAAAGATCTTGAGCGATCGATCCGGCAGAACAACTCAAAAGAGAAAGAAGTATCGTTAATTTCTTCATGTTCGTTCCAAGTTCGAAGAACCATTTGTACAAATAAGGATCCCCTTCGTAACATGATTGCTTCTTCATATAGATAGATATAGGATCTATAAGGCAGCAATTATTTATAAGTACATTTTGTGCAACAGCCCTTCCTATCTGATAGAAAAGGATCCCATGATCCGGAACCGGTCTTACATGGGCTCGCAACTCCCAAGTTTGTCTATGAAGAGCGAATCGAATTGTATTCGTGTCTATAATTGATTTCTTCTGTGTAATACTAATCGATAGGGCCTCATTGGTAATTGCTACAAGATCTCGTGCATTGTAACCCATGGCTATGGACCCGAATCCATTAGTATGGAACATTTTCTTTTCCAAGTGAAATCCCCTAGTATATGAAAGGGTGAAAACGTGCTTTCGTTGTTGTGGAATAAGAAGCCTTCGTATCTTAATGCATGTATTTAATTTATTCGGAGCTATTAGAGCGGGATCCACTTTTTGGGGAATATGAGTCGAAGCAATAACAAGAATATCTCTAGTGGACCGTCTTTCACAATTCCCGGAGAGATAGTTCAATAATAAACCGAGGGACTCCGACTCATCCACATACAGATCATGAATGTTTGGAATCCATACTATGCAAGGAGACATTGTTCTTGCCAATTCGAATTGCAAGTGGATAGAAGCTAGGTCTATTTCCAACTCGATAATATACCTAAGTATCTCATCATCCACCGTATACTCCTCCCTCAGCTCCGGGTCCGAGTCCAAGTTCGAATAAAAAGAGTCACGATCATCAATATCGTCCACATCTTTAAGCGCATCCATATAGTCCTTAGCAGGATCGCTATCATCATCAATATCCACATCATCAAGCGCTTCCGTATAGTCCTCAGGATCGAGATCATCAATAACTATTTTCAAATCCAGCTTGTTCAGAAATACCGTAATGAAAGGAAGATAGGAGTTTGTCGCTAGGGATTTGACCAAATAGGATCGTCCAGTTCCTATAGGACCTATCACTAAAATACCCCTAGAGGGGGATAGGGCTAGGCGGAACGAAAAGGGTTTTGGTTTTCCATGAGATGGGAAATGAAAACTATTAACCCCACACGAGGTTTGTGAATAAGTGATTGTCTGATAATGAGCAAGGAATATCCGTCTTTCTGCTAAACAGGATGTATTGAACTCATAATTCATTAGATCCTTTTGATGAATGTCAACTACGTATCGTAAGTAAATTGCTCCCGCTTGTTCAAACATTTGATAACCATAGTCACTCTTTACTAAATGATCAATATGAGTCAGACTCCATAGAATTTGATCAATCCCTTTTTCTGGCCTTAAGGTGGAGAAATGAAACGAGTAAACTCTCTCTTTATCCAAAAACCAATCACAGG